AATAGGATTTGAACCTATACAAAAGGTTTAGAAGACCTCTGTCCTATCCATTAGACAATGGACGCTTTTCATTCCGACTTTTTTATTTCTAATTTTTTTCCTTTCCTATCTTGATATGATATCCTGCTCGTAAAAAAATTTTTGGATTGTATGTGAAAGAATTTCGGGAATAAAAAAGAGGTGTATTTACATTTATTCACATTAATGATATATGCGTTATTATCATAATAAATATATAGCTATAGCGGGTAGCGGGAATCGAACCCGCATCGTTAGCTTGGAAGGCTAGGGGTTATAGTCGACGTCAATTCATCATTTAAAATTTAAAATTTGAACGTCTCTAATTCAAAACCGAACATGAAACTTTGGTTTCATTCGGCTCCTTTATGGAAGATCGAGTCCCAGATCTAAGTCGTAAACGTAATACAAATAAAAAAAATTAGAACCATAACATCTATGTCAGCTTTTCTGCCTGAATGCATCCAAAACAACTCGCTTTTTAGATGATCCCTCTAGAAGAGTGGAATTATAACAAATCCTTCTAGTTACTTCGTTCTTTATTTCTACTTGTGCGAATCCTGAGGAAAATAATTGTGTTTCCACCGAGCTGAAACAATATATAGATGGCTTTAGTAAACCAAAGTCATCGTTTAATTTTTATAGCTATTTTGCTCCAATCTCCCCTCTAAAAAAAATTGAAGATCTAGTTACGATTAGAAAAATACTTTGTGTATCTCCCTCCATGGATTCTTTACTCATACTCATTCAATTGGAAGTCTTTATCCAATTCAAAAAAAAAATTATGCTTCGCGATTCCATAATCCAATTTTGGGAATTTATAATATTTATAATTGACCTTTGGATACAAATCACGAGAATGTATATTCTTCCTCAAATCGTTTATTGAGAGGTAAAGGATGAAATCCTTTCTAAGAAATAAAGTTTTTAATCGGAACGGAATATGAATAAAACCGAAAGACCCCTTAACTATTTCAGTTGTTAATAGAACGAATCACACTTTTACCACTAAACTATACCCGCTACAATGTGATTATTGTATATGAATGGATCATTTGTCGAACAAGATCATCGTACGTAATCAAGATAGGATCGGAACAAAATAATGAAATTAGAATGTTGACGTTTTTTTCGGGGAGAACTTGATGAGATAGGCAAAGGAAAGCCTATTGAAATAACAAGTTCTATCTTGGGTGAGTTATTTAGTGACAGGTGTGGTCCGAAAGAACCATTGAAGTCAGAACATAAAAAGAAATTGTGTAAGAATCCACAGCTCTATTTTATTCTTTTTTAAATTCTAAATCGAGATAAAGAAAAGTTGGAAAATAACATGAATAATAAGAAATGGCACTTATTATCCTATATCGCCTATATCATAGGAATAAAAAAAACACCTATATTGTTGTTGATGCAATGTATTTTTGTTTTCAAATCAGATGAATAATTTCATGTATGATTCATTGGAACAAAACAATAAACGGCCTGGTCAGTACCTATCCAGGCCGGGGAATAAAAGAAGCTTTCATACGAAATCGAAAAAAAAAAGGGTATTCTTTATTTAATTTACTTTATTTTTTGCGGGTATTCCCGTTATCTAAATGTAATTTAATTGCTGAAAAACTTTAAAAATTTGTATCTTTTGTAGTGGTATCTATAATTGATTCTATAGTCTAGAATAAAGAAAGAAAAAGAAAGATTTTTTCTTTACTTCATGTGTATTTCTTTACTTCATGTGTAACATAGTAATTATCCTTTGTTTAATTGGGAGAGATGGCTGAGTGGACTAAAGCGTCGGATTGCTAATCCGTTGTATGAGTTATTCGTACCGAGGGTTCGAATCCCTCTCTTTCCGTTTATCTTTATTCTGATGACTTGAGATTTTATTTCAAATTCGAAATAAAATCTCGAGCACTTTTTTATCATAGCATAGTTAGATATCTAGAATAGATAAAATCATAATAAAATTCAGAAATAAAGCAAGAAAAAATCCCTTATTTTTTTATTCCTCACGTCCAGGATTACGTCCCGGATCATTAGATAGGAATCCGAAGATGAAGAGAGAAACAAAGAATATCACCACTGTGTAAACGAAGAGTTTGAGAGTAAGCATTACAAAATCTCCAAGATAAGATCATTTTTGGTAAAAAGGGAATAGATTATCCATTTTTATACCACATATTCCATTTTGACACCAAACCAAGAAATAAAGTGGTTTCTCTAAAAGAAAGGAAGTTTCATAAATTTATTTGTAATAAGACTAAGACAAGAAGACTCTTTCGGTATTAAAATTATCTTTTATGCGCACAACACAATTCAATTAGTTTTTTATTGTGGGGACCCTATACCTATATAGTATAGGGTCCTTGTTCACTGGAAGTAGAAGGTTAGAATGAGGAAGTGAGGTGATCTAGATTCATCGCGCTTATCCAAGAATTTCCATGTTTGAATTGAGGGTTCACAATGTAAGACTTATCTGATCTTATCAATTGATTGTTAGAATCTTTTTTTTTATTGAAAAAATCTTGAATGTTTTGTTTGTAGGACAGTATTAAAGATTTTATCGAAAACTGACAGCAGCTTGCCAAACAAAGGCTAAGAGAAAAAAGAACAAAGGTATGACTGGCATAACATCTACGATTGGATTGAAAAAAGCATAAGCCTCGGGCAATTTGGCAAAGAAAAAATGACTCGAATGAAGTATAGAATTAAGATAGATACAGATCAAACTAAAGATATTAAGCATAACAAATGTTTTATTCTTGGAGATAATTGTATTTTGATTGAGTTATCCATATAAGGTAAAAATGAAGAAAGTTCAAATAGACCAAAAAATCCTTCTTTTTCTTTGACTAACCCAATCAAAAATCCTTCTATTCTCAAACGAAAATAGAAGGAATCATATTTTCATACAATATCTTAATTGAATTCTATGTAATGATCAATAAATTCAGTTTTATTTTACAACTACACGTGTCAAATCTTAGTAACAATCTAATGGATTCCATGGATATTTGGGCGGGAATTGACGAACAACCAATACCTATATTAGTGTTTATTAGTGTTGAATAGAAATTTCAATGGGGCGTGGCCAAGTGGTAAGGCAACGGGTTTTGGTCCCGCGACTCGGAGGTTCGAATCCTTCCGTCCCAGAGCCGTCCAATTCATAAAGATTTTTTTGTTCTTTTAAAAATCTTCTCTTTAGTTTAAGAGTGTAATGTTTATTTATTTAATAGTTCTAGTTCCTTGTTTATGATTTATATTATAATTATAATGACTCAGAAAAGAATCATATCTTTGACTTTCTTTCTCACAAACCAAATCCGAGTACCGATGACATACAGAATCTATTTGTGATCCTGGATAGGATAGGAATATGGATCAATGTAGAATTTCTAATAAAAAAAATAAAATAGGATGTTCAGTGGCATGTCTTGCTCAACTTCATATTGAAGTTAGTTACTTAGAAAAATATATCTATTTATTTTATTTTGAATTATCAATCCTGCATTCTGAATCGAAATGTGAAAGCCCCATATTCCTTATTTCTTTTATATTCTTATCTCTAAAGAAATATTTCTTTTATATTCTTATCTCTAAAGAAAATAGGGTACTAATTCTATCTTGATGCTGAATTCTAAACAGTAGGTAGGGGGCTTTGGTACTAATTTAATTGCTGGGATTAAGACTCCCAAAACAAGTTTGTTTTGGGTAAAAAAAAATATGTATCTGTTTGTCTTTTCACTTATACAAGATTGTCCAGCATACCGTAAGAGGACCTTCCTTTTTTATTTAGGACTCATGAGACCCATAAAATTTGTCAGTAGATGGGAGTTAATCCGCAATGGGTGGTATAAATTTTAATATGGATGTCTGTCTTCCGGATCTTATTAACAAATTAACAAAAAAGAAAGTTCAATATGTAACAGATGTATTTTTTTTTTACCTAGTTTTTTTGATTTCGCATTGGGTTCTAATTTAGAATTGTAAATCAATATAACGATTGTATCAGAGGGTTGTTTTATACATTCTATTGACTTTACTTTATTACATCCATTACTTTGTTATCATTTTATTCTTTGTTTTTTTTTTATGTAGCTGGGTGAAATCATTGATGATTCAATTGGAAAATAAATTCAATAAAATAAATATATATTATGTTTATCAATAAATATATATTATGTTTATGATGATTTGTGTTTCCTTAATCAATAAGTCGGAACAACTTCGTAAGCATATCTTCGATATAGAAATTGAAAAGATTCAATTCTAACAAAATCCCCTTTTGGATTTGAAACTTTTGTTGAAATTGGAAAAACTATTTCGATCAAAAGTGTATCGCACGGGAATCAATCGTTCATATGATTCTTCGATAGTCAATAAATCACAAAAGGCCTTTTTTGAAACGATTAAGGATCAAGTAATGTCTAAACCCAATGATTCAAAACAAAGATAAACGATCCCGGAAGAAGAAAACGCCATTTTCAATTGTCTCCACAATTTGAGCAGAAGCAGAATAAGTAATTAAAAATTTTGATTCTAAACGAGACAAAAAAATTGGTTAGAGACAGCTCAATAAATGAAATGCCATCAGGGTTTTTTTCCTTTGAACTCTTTGAGAATTGTCCAACTTGAGTTATAAATACGAATTATTTTTTCTTTTCGGTTTTTTCGGGAAGGAAGAATAAAAAACGACTAAAATCATTGTCATAGTTTAATTGAATTGGTTTGATGATTTTATGGATCTATTTGCTACTATATATACTATGACTATATATATATAAATATATACTATAAGTAGAGTCAAATTTTTAATTTGAATCGTTCTTTCTCAAGCCGTACGAGGAAAAAGCCTCCTATACGTTTCTAAGGGAGGAATTGTTCATCTATATCTATCCCAATGAGCTATCTATCGAATCGTTGCAATTGATGTTCGATCCCGAAGAGAAGGAAGAGATCTTCGGAAAGTGGGTTTTTACGATCCAATATCCAATAAAGAATCAAACTTATTTAAACGTTCTCGCTATTCTATATTTACTTGAAAAGGGAGCTCAACCTACGGGAACCGTTCATTATATTTCAAAGAAGCCAGAGATACTTAAGGAACTTCGCGTTAATTACAAAAAATTAAAAAGAAAGAAGGGGTGCCCCTAGACTAGCTTTGTGTCATTTTTTCTTCACTATTCCCCTCCTCCTTTCCCCATTTTTTTGTTCTATTCATATTGATTTTATATATCTAATATATAATCTAATATATATATATATAAATATAGTAAAGTAATATGAGATCATATGGGATAATATAATTATAAATGTACCTTTATGAATATTGAATAAACTCGAGATTTTATTCTTCCTTATTTCTTTTCTACATTTACACTTTTTTTTTATTCTCTTTATATTCTCTATGTAGGTTATCTATGAAGTGCCAATCCAACAAAAGTCCTTATTATGGGATTCTTTGAATTTCTTTTCTCGACGCTCATATTGACAATAGTGTATTGATCAAATATAATTGATCATGGATAAATAGATCTATATTATCCACGACCTATAAGTTTTTCTTTTTTACTTAACTTCATGTAAGTGATGGGTTCTGTGGATTCGATTGACACAACACAAGAAGTCTCTTCTGAATAAAAAAAGGAAAAATCTATTTTTCCTTTTTTTCCGATCGTATCTACACGTCATAATGAAATTTTTGGGTTGCTAACTCAACGGTAGAGTACTCGGCTTTTAAGTGCGGCTAGAATTTTTTACACATTTGGATGAAGCAACGGATTCGTCCATACCATTGGTAGAGTTTGTAAGACCACGACTGATCCTGAGAGGGAATGAATGGAAAAAACAGCATGTCGTATAAACGAATAACTCTAAGATAAGAGTACTTAATCCTTACGGGATCGGTACAAAATCTTGTTTGTATTCTTAGAGTTTTAATTCTTAGAGCGGTACAAAAAAACCAATTCATGCTTGGATCGAGTGAATAAATGGATAGAGCCGAAAAGCTCAAATTATAGGGAAACAAAAAAAGCAACGAGCTTCTGTTCTTAATTCGAATAATTACCCGATCTAATTATACGTTAGAAATATATTAGTCCCTGGTGCGGGAAAAGGTTATTTCATAACCTTAAAAGTGGATTCTCCACTTTTTTTATGAATCCTAACTATTAACTATATCCTTGAGTGGAGACGGATGTGTAGAAGAAACAGTATATTGAGAAACAAAATTTATTCTTAAAGTCAAAAGAGCGATCGGGTTGCAAAAATAAAGGATTTCTAACTATCTCGGTATTGTTATAACGAACAAAACCCAATTGGATGGAAAAAGAGAGAATCCGTTGATTAATCATCTCCAAGGTATCTATTTTTTTTTACTATATGCCCGGATACCTTGTTTTGGCTGTATCGTACTATGTTTCGTATCATTTGATGGCCCAAGAAATCCCCATCTTTGGTTCAAATCTAATTTAAAATGGAGGAATTACAAGGATATTTAAAGATAAATAGATCTCGAGAACGAGACTTCCTATATCCACTTCTCTTTCAGGAATACATTTATGCACTTGCTCATGATCATGGGTTAAATAAATCGATTCCTTATGAGCCTATGGAAAATTTAGGTTATGCCAATAAATATAGTTTACTAATTGTTAAACGTTTAATTACTCAAATGTATCAACAGAAGCATTTGATTTTTTTGGCTAATGATTCGAATCAAAATCAATTAGTTGGGTATAATAAAATTTTTGATTCTCAAATGATATCAGAGGGGTTTGCAGTCATTGTGGAAATTCCATTCTCACTGCGATTAGTATCTTCCCTAGAAGGTAAAAAAGAAATAGTCAAATCTATTAATTTACGATCAATTCATTCCATATTTCCTTTTTTAGAGGATAAATTATCACATTTAAATCATGTATTAGATATCCTAATACCCCATCCTATCCATCTGGAACTATTGGTTCAAATCCTTCGTTGTTGGATACAAGATGTCCCCTTTTTGCACTTATTGAGACTCTTTCTCTACGAGTATCATCATTGGAATATTCTTATTACTCAAAAAAATCAAATGAATTTCTTTTTTTCAAAAGAGAATCGAAGATTTTTTCTGTTCCTATATAATTTTCATGTATATGAGTCGGAATCCATATTCGTTTTTCTGCGTAAACAATCTTCTCATTTACGATCAACATCCTCTAGAGCTTTTCTTGATCGAACACATTTTTTTGGAAAAATAGAACATTTTTTAGTGGTTTTTCGTAATGATTTTCATACCATCCTTTGGTTGTTCAAGGATATTTTCATCCATTATTTCAGATATCAAGGAAAATCAATTCTGTCTTCAAAAGGAACTCCTCTTCTGATGAAGAAATGGAAATATTACCTTGTAAATTTATGGGAATGTCATTTTTTTTTTTGGTCTCAACCGAATAGGATTCATATAAATCAATTATCCAATCATTTTATAGATTTTCTGGGCTA